TTTTGTATGTAATGTAGCCTTATTGTTGTTTTCTTTATTATTGATAGAAATTTTCTTGTTACGATCCTACAAACCGATTGAAACCTCAGATTCGTACTAGAACCACGATGATTTATTTAATAAAACCTTCAAACTAAGCCCAAAGATTCTCTGAGTAAGAACCGTTGTATCATCACTTATTCAATCAATAAATAGAATCACTAAAAATCCAAAGAAAGGTTTATCCTTTGATCAAATATAGATAAAGAGTTTGAAAGAAGAAAAATGTTTCAATTTATACCTTATAACTCTTTGAAATTTTTTGGAGTCCGATCACGAGATCTGAATATTCAGTATGAATCATAGTTCTAATACTTCGTAATCTATTTCATACATTCCGTGCTACAGATACTATAATAAATACCTGACGAGGTATAAAAGCATCTCTATCAAGACGACAGATCCACTCTCTGTACTATCATATAGGATCAATTCTAACAAGTCGCACACTCATATTCCAGAAATACAGAAATAAATAAATTTCACGATCGAACTCTGAAAATAGACTAGAATAAAAAATCCGAGAGAAAAATGCTTCATTTTGTATTCAAAAGCTAGGCCTTATTGTTTCTTATAAATCTAATTCATTGAAATTCCATCTAGTAAAATGGAAGAATTATAAATCTCCAAAATAATAGATAGGAATACTGCAAATAGAGCCATTGCGATACCCATTAGAGGAGTGGTTCCCCATCCCGGAGCTACTTTACCATATTCGGAATTCAATGGTTTCAATAAATCCCCTACAACAGTTCGTCTTGGACCAGATCGAGAACCACCCTCCACGCTTTGTGTAGCCATAAATTGAATCCTATTTGTATTAATTGAGATCTGTTGACTTTGTATACCATTCCGTTGTAAATAAATGATCTTATCATAGATCCACTGTGGTCTTGAAATTATATAATAATGGAAACAGCAACCCTAGTCGCCATCTCTATATCTGGTTTACTTGTAAGTTTTACTGGGTATGCTTTATATACTGCTTTTGGGCAACCCTCTCAACAACTAAGAGATCCATTCGAGGAACACGGGGACTAAAAGAGCCTCCCAATATTGGGAGGCTCTTTACCTCTTTATTTCAATTAAGATATCAAAAAATCATTTTACCTTTTTAGTTTGAATTTTCGGCGGTTCTCGAAAAAAAATAGCGAAAAAAATTATTCCTAAAGTTGAGACTAAAAGGAATGTATAAACCAATGCTTCCATAAATTCAATTGTGGTTTACAATTATAGCTTTCATACCTGTTTATTTTGGAGCGTCTCCCGGATAAAAAAAGACCAAAATTCAAAGAAAAGGTGGCGATTCAAATTAAGATATCTACATACCCTATGGAAAATTACAAAACGAAAATAGAGGCGAAAACTAAGAGATCAAATATTCTATCAGACTACTTGTCTTTTTGTAGTTGGATCTCCAAGTTTTTGGAATGCTCCAAATTCCACTTGAGCATCTAAATCTGGATCAATCCCAGCAAAAACATCCCTGAACAAAGTTCGAGCACCATGCCAAATGTGTCCGAAGAAAAAGAGCAGAGCGAACGAAGCATGTCCAAAAGTAAACCAACCCCTTGGACTACTACGAAAAACACCATCGGATTTCAAAGTAGCACGATCTAATTCAAAAATTTCGCCTAATTGAGCACGTCTAGCATATTTTTTGACAGTAGCAGGATCACTATAACTGACTCCATTTAGTTCACCACCATAGAACTCAACAGTTACACCTACTTGTTCGACACTATACTTCGACTCTGCCCTTCGAAAAGGAACATCGGCTCTAACAATCCCATCTCCGTCTACCAAAACAACTGGAAATGTTTCAAAAAAAGTAGGCATACGGCGTACAAAAAGTTCACGCCCTTCTTTATCTCTAAAGATAGGATGTCCTAACCATCCAACAGCTATTCCATCCCCGTTGTCCATCGAACCTGCTCTGAACAATCCACCTTTTGCAGGATTATTGCCAATGTAATCATAAAAAGTTAATTTTTCGGGAATTTTAGACCAAGCTTCGGATAAATTTTGCTTTTCGGCTAGCCCGGCACTAACTCTTCGATATATTTCTTGCTGGAAGTATCCTTGATCCCATTGATAACGAGTGGGACCAAATAATTCAATCGGGGTAGTTGCTGAACCATACCACATAGTTCCAGCAACAACAAACGCTGCAAAAAAGACAGCAGCGATACTACTGGAAAGGACAGTTTCAATATTTCCCATACGTAATCCTTTGTATAAACGTTGGGGCGGACGGACGCTAAGATGAAATAGGCCCGCCAATATGCCCAATGTACCCGCTGCAATATGATGAGAAGCTATTCCTCCCGGAACAAAGGGATCAAAACCTTCCACACCCCATGCTGGACTTAGTGGTTGTACCTTTCCAGTTAATCCATAAGGATCGGAGACCCATATTCCAGGACCATACAATCCGGTTACATGAAAAGCGCCAAACCCAAAGCAAGCTACCCCTGAGAGAAATAAATGAATTCCAAAGATCTTGGGCAAATCCAAAGATGGTTTTCCTGTACGCTCATCAAAAAATATTTCTAGATCCCAATACACCCAATGCCAAATAGCTGCTAAGAAACACAAGCCAGAAAACACAATATGCGCCCCAGCCACACCTTCATAACTCCAAATACCCGGATTGCTTATAGTTACTCCTGTGATATTCCAACCACCCCACGAATTGGTTATTCCTAAACGAGTCATGAACGGTATAACGAACATACCTTGTCTCCACATCGGATCAAGAACGGGGTCAGAGGGATCAAAAACTGCTAATTCATATAGAGCCATCGAACCAGCCCAACCAGCAACCAACGCTGTATGCATTATATGGACAGACAGCAAACGACCGGGATCATTCAATACGACGGTATGAACACGATACCAAGGCAAACCCATGGAAATACCCCTTTATTCACGAAAACTAAACACTATGTAACTTTATTGCACTGTAAAAACTATGTTATGGATCTCCCTTTTTAAGTGGAGAAAGAATTACTATTTTTTTTTTTTTTAGTATTTTAGTAATAATATAACAATTCTGTTTGTAGGAACAAAAAAAAGAGAAGCAAATCTATTTTATACCCGATAAGTACCAATACGCAACGGGTAGCTGACTCCATTTTCTATGAACGAACACATAGAAATTTGTTCATCATTCAAAGGACTTATTCGTAATAATTTGACTCTATTCGATTTGTCTTCCTTAATATTTTATATATTTCTTTTTTCTATTTTTATAAAATTTTTCGAAATTCTAAATAGAAATTCTAATAGAAATCCACGTATAAAATATTACAAAATATTACGAAAATATTAGTAAATTATAAAGGTCAATATTCTTAAAACAAAAAATTCATTCTTACGTTTTCATCTCAAAGTGAAATAGAGTACTTAATCTTTTTTCTTTCATTTAATGCCTATTGGTGTCCCAAAAGTCCCTTTTCGACATCCTGGAGAAGACGATTCACTTTGGATTGACTTATAGTGCGACTTGTCAGATATATTGGGTCATACGGAATTCCCCCGTTCTCTCACCCGATTGAGATATCCCTCTGTTTCGCCCAAGAAAGATTGATTAAATCATCAAAAATTTGAAGCGTGAAGTGCAATCAAGTTCAATTAAATCTATGCTTTTGAGGTACTCAAATTAATATTATCAATTAGAATACTTTATGGTTGCCTTGTTTAGACCAACAAAATGAAATATCCAGACTCCGTTTAGCAAATCCAATTGGTAATATATCTATTATCATTACTACTTGTATCATATTCTATATTAGAAATTTTTTATAAATTTTGATTCGAACTGAAAATCATATTCAATCGAATAAAATAATATAATAAATACGTCAAATATTTGACAGAAACGTTAAATGAATTAAAAAAAACGAAGTTGTAACAAAAAGACGCGGTATTAGAGCATTTGCCCTATATGTGCAAATAAAAATCGGGCAGATCTTTACTCGGAGTAGAGCACAAACCTAAAAGAATTGAAGAAGCCCACTCAGGAACAAGAGAATGCCATCGTGATTTGAATTCAATCACGATGAACGAATACATCAATAAGAAGTTAATTTGATAAGTTGAATTAATTTTTTTGTAAGTAAACGCGTCAAAACTCATCTTTCTTAAAAAATAGAAGAAAAGACCCCGCATTCAAAATAAAGATTCAAAATAAAGGTTAACAAAGTACTCACTATCAAAAAAAAAGCAGGGCTAGAATCTAAACATTGATTCTTTTTTTTATTTTCGTTATTTTTGGTGAACCGTATGCATCAAAAGGTGCATGTACGGTTTCTAGAGGATAGAATTTTATCCTAATCAACCGACTTTATCGAGAAAGGTTACTTTTTTTAGGTCAAGGTGTTGATAGTGAGATCTCGAATCAACTTATTGGTCTTATGGTATATCTGAGTATAGAGAGCGAGACCAAAGATTTGTATTTGTTTATAAACTCTCCTGGCGGATGGGTAATACCCGGAGTAGCTATTTATGATACTATGCAATTTGTGCGACCAGATGTACAAACAATATGCATGGGATTAGCTGCTTCAATGGGATCTTTTATTCTGGTCGGAGGAAAAATTACCAAACGTTTAGCATTCCCTCATGCTTGGCGCCAATGGGTTTTTATTTGAAAGAAAAAAAACTATGCCTTCGCCATATGAAATATAAATATTAAGTAATAATAGCATGGCATTTCGAATTCGATATAGATATAAGAAATTTTTTTTAAACATTAGATTATGTATCGAAAGAGTCGTATGGGATATTAAGGGCCTTTCTGATTTTATTCTATCAGGAACCTCTTTCAGCGTCACAAACATTTTTGTTTTCGCACCGGAGGGCTCTTAACACTATTTATGTTATGAAAGAGTACAAAAAAAAGGTTCTATTATTATTTAATATAATATTATTATTTTTTTTTTCAACTAAAAAAAAAAAGAAACTTTGGGATTGCTAAATCACTGATAAAATAAAGCAACGGGACCACCATAGTATTTTTGCTTTTTACCTCTTCCCAAGGAAAGGGTGGTTATTGGAGCATTTACTGATTTAAGCCTAGATTTTTTTCGATGAAAGGTAAAATAAAAGTGAATTCTAGTGTGAAGCCGTATGCAATGTACAAACAATAACAATGCCTGTACGGTTGTTCAATTCTATCGTCTTTTCTTATTCTTTTTTATCTCTTCCCGGACCCTTCTTATTTATTATATTTCTATTATTTATTATAATATTTATATTATGAGAGCTAGACTAAACCTTTTTTTCTTATATGATCAGGGTAATGATTCATCAACCTATTGCTGGTTTTTATCAGGCACAAATAGCAGAATTTGTCCTGGAAGCAGAAGAACTGCTGAAACTGCGTGAAATCATCACAAGGATTTATGCACAAAGAACGGGAAAACCCTTATGGGTTGTATCCGAAGACATGGAAAGAGATGTTTTTATGTCAGCAACAGAAGCCCAAGCTCATGGAATTGTTGATCTTATAGCAGTTGCATAAGAAATAGAAGAAATTTCATGCAAATCGCGATTTGATATTTTTTTTTACCGAAATTTCGATTTAATATTCTATTAATTTAATATTCTATTATTTAATATAGAAAAAATTCAGAATCATACGGTTACGATCGATCTAAACCAGCCCATTATGCATACGATTCAAAATGCCAACTATTAAACAACTTATTAGAAACACACGACAGCCAATTAGAAACGTTACCAAATCCCCCGCTCTTGGGGGATGTCCTCAGCGCCGAGGAACATGTACTAGGGTGTATGTGCGACTTGTTTAGATCATGAGCTTGGACAAAAGAGACAAAAGAAAGAAAAAATTTTTCCACTATCTGTGTCAGTACGGATGAATAGGATAGAATAGAAGAATGCCTTTCATTATCTAAAAAAAAAAGATCTATCACATTCGTCTATTGTGTATCAAATTTATGGTTTCATTGGTGCAAATTCAATCACCTCAATTTTCAATTTAAAACAAGAAAGAATTTCCCATTGGTAACAAATGATTATCCATTAAGCAGGGAAAATCTTATTAAAAGTTAACAGGCTGAAAATTTATGCCCCTACTCTTGCAAGAACGGACTAAGAGGGTCAACGAATTAGCTAATCCTCATAATTAAATACCGTTACTATAATAGATAGATTTCCTTGTGAAAGACCTATTACTGGAGAATTCATAGGTAGAGCAAAAGAATGTGAACTATACACGTTAACAATAGCATTGATTCAATGATTAAATGCAGGAGGGGCTCCGGTGTATAGAGAAGACCTCACCGTTTAAGAAAAGTAACCATAGAAACTATGGAACCCACTATTTATCTATTTCTATTTACTGCTTATTTATTATATTTTTGTTTGTGTTTGAGACCTAATATCAATACAGTTTCTTATTCTTATTTCGAGACGAAATGTCTCCAAAAAAAAAAAAGAAAAAATCGTGGTTGGGAAGGTTATAGTAGCAAAAGCCGTTGGAATTATTATTTTATACATTGGAAAAATCCGTTTTGTTATTATAGAAAAGGGGAAAAAGAATAACTGAAAGAAAAGAAAGCAATTAGTTATTCATCAAAGTTTCGTGTACTCAATGACCAGAATTAGACGAGGATATATAGCCCGGAGACGTAGAACAAAAATTCGTTTATTCGTATCAAGCTTTCGCGGGGCTCATTCAAGACTTACTCGAAGTATTACTCAACAAAAAATAAGAGCTTTGGTTTCGGCCCATCGGGATAGAGATAGACAGAAAAGAACTTTTCGTCGTTTGTGGGTCACTCGGATAAATGCAATAATTCGCGAAAACAGGGTATCTTATAGTTATAGCAGATTAATAAATAATCTGTACAAGAGACAATTGCTTCTTAATCGTAAAATACTTGCACAAATAGCTATATTAAATAGGAATTGTCTTTATACGATTTCCAATGACATTAGAAAATAAGGAAATTGTAAGGAATCCATAGAATTTTTTACATGGAATTTCTTGAAAAGAAATTCCGGGAAGATAGAATAGAAACTCGTACGATAAAATATGATGATAATATGATCAAGTAAAGTAGTCAAACTAAACAAAACATTCAATAAAAAAACGTTTCTTCTCCCCCAATTCGTTTTTTTTCTTACGACACGAAAATCAAATTTGGATTTTCATTTTTTTTTTTTGAACAAAACATCAATCTATGGTTCAATTCGAATTGGAATTGTGATCCCATTTCAATTTGAGTAAACCTATTTTGCTTGCTGGTTCTAAGATCAGTAGTTAGAGTGACCAACTCGCTTTTTTTCAAATTGTTTTTCATTATTAAGAAAAGGTAACAAAGATAAAATACGAGCTTGTTTTATAGCAATAGTAATTAATCGTTGTTGTTTTAAACTCAATCTATTCACCCGTCTAGATAATATTTTTCCTTGTTCACTAATAAATCGACTAATTAAACTCATGTTTCTATAATCAATTCGATCCCCCGATTGGATCGGGGGCAAACGCTTACGAAAAGATCGCTTGGACTTAGGGAAAAGTCGTTTGGATTTATCCATGGTTTGTTTATTCCTTATTTAAAAAATCCTATTTCGTTCAATTGGATCAAAAATGATTTCGAATTCAGAAATAGGATGTGTTTTTTTTTATTTAATTTAAATTATATATATATATATATTTAATTATATATTGAATATTTATTATTTAATATTTATTTTTAATTATATTCAATTTTAATTAAATAATTAATATTTAATTATTTTCATTTTTATTATTTTATTTTTATTATTTTAATTATATATTTCTAATTATATATTTCTATTAATATAATAATATTCTATTTAATAGAATATTTTAATTAATAGAATATATTTCTCTATTTATTTAAAATATTTATTTAAAATCTAGTTATTTCTATTTATCTATATATAGAAATAGATATAATTCGAATTTCGAATATATATTAGCGTAATATATTATAGGATAATATATTCTATGCATAATATATTTATTATATTATTATATTATAGTAAGATAATATATATTCGATAAGATTCTATAGTATTCTTTCTATACTATATTATTCTATACTTAATATCTTCTTTATATCATTGTCATCTTCCTTGAAAAGGTGACACGCAAGCGATAGATTCCATCTATTTCTTTATCTCCCCGTGAATTGTATGTTTGTAACAATAGGGACAGAATTTTCTCAATTCCAATCGACTGGGCGTATTGTGTCGATTCTTTTGCGTAATATATCTCGAAATGCCTGTTGATTTCTTATTAACACTCTTTCGAACACAACCGGTACATTCTAAAATAATCCTTACTCGAACATCTTTCCCCTTGGCCATAAACCTCCTTGGGATTTTGGGATTTTTTATTCATTCAACTCTTCTATTTTCCGATCTGAAGGAACGAAGAAAGGAAGGAAAAAGAAGTGAAGTTGCTAACTCGAAATCCAAATTATCAAAAATTTCATTGCAACTAATATAGTTCTAATTATATTAATAATAAGTAATACAAAGATTTGAAACTCTATCTCAATTAGAAGTTTCGATGAGAATCACAGTAATTCATTTAAGCGTCTTGTAGAATACTGTTACACTAACTACATTTCTAACTACCTTCTCTTAATTTTAATTTAATTGAAGTTACTTTCACTGGAAGCGCGGACCTCGAGTTCCGAGTTTTACTGAAGTTGAATCCTCTTTTTTTTCTTTTCTAACTTATTCAAATTAAATAAAAAAAAGAGGAGGGGGGTAGTAATCACAGATATTTAATTGTATCTCTAATCTTCTTCACCCTCTCCCCCACGCGTTGATAACTAGAATGAAAAAAAAGGCAATGTCAATCCATCGGGAAAAAAACGATTGATCTCTATCAATAGGCCTGCTAAAGACGCAAACCATAGAGTACTTATTAACGGTGCCACGGATAGATATGTTTTTAGATCTCGCATTTTGAATCCTCCTTCTTTATTGTTTCTTTATTGTAATGTAATAACTCCTCTGTATTTTATTCTAATACATAATTCTAATAGATACAGAATCCGATTCTATGTAATTCAAGGCAACTTGCATTTCTTTTGTACACGGAATCTCTAATTCAAATTAAAATAAAATGTACAACAATTTCATAGATAAGATTTTCCTTTTCTTAAAAATAAAAAATAAAGCGCCGCCCTTTTTTTTTCTCGAGCATTAACGAAATTTGCGTAAGTTTCTTATTATATAATATATGATATGAGATCAAAAAGAAAAAATGATAATGGATATCAAAATGAAATAAAGTATGTGGAAAACAAAACAGGTATTCTTTACAATAACATTATAAATGAATTACAAAGGGATGTAGCGCAGCTTGGTAGCGCGTTTGTTTTGGGTACAAAATGTCACGGGTTCAAATCCTGTCATCCCTATCGATTACTTCGTCTCTGAGCAATAACAAAGGATCAATTGAGATTAATTAAAATTGAAAATGGGACATACTCTCAATTTTTAATATATATCATATTCTCTATATATAGTATAAGCATTCAAAATCGAGTAGAGGTAAAAAAAAAAAAAAGACTCTTTTTTCCTTACAGTCTCCTTTTTTGTGATTGAGACAAGAAAGCGCTCTTAGTTCAGTTCGGTAGAACGTGGGTCTCCAAAACCCAATGTCGTAGGTTCAAATCCTACAGAGCGTGATTCTCTTTTTGGTTTGTTAGTTCCAAATTTATACGGAAAAATAGAAGAGCACTCTGAATTTGACCTCCTCCTTTATTTAATCCGAAGAAGGTCAAAAAAAGCACGGTGTTAATTAATATTAATCAAAGGTCCAACTGATCACCACGTCTATATTGTAAATATGCAGTTACAAATAATCCCGCCAAAGTAATAGGAATTAGCCCCAAGACAATTCCAAAGAGCAAAACTTCAATCATTTCAATTTTTTTTTTTT